GAATATGGATGACGAATCAAAAAATTCTATACAATTCTGAAAAACGGAAAGATCCCGCGAGTCTAATCATACCATTCCATTATATTGACAATTTCAAAAAACTGTTCATACTATGATCATAGTATGAGGGCGGTTGGGCAAGTCGGCCCCCATCGTCTAGTGGTTTAGGACATCTCTCTTTCAAGGAGGCAGCGGGGATTCGAATTCCCCTGGGGGTAGGGTACTACGAAACGAAGTTGATCATGGATTACCAATAAGCCTAAAGTGGATTCTTCCTGGGTCGATGCCCGAGCGGTTAATGGGGACGGACTGTAAATTCGTTGGCAATATGTCTACGCTGGTTCAAATCCAGCTCGGCCCAATAATTCGCCAATCTACCATGAGATGGTATAACCCCCCTGTCCTTCCGAAATACCCCATACGAAATACGAAGATAAAAAAAGAATAAAATTTTCTGCTAGATCCCTTATTTCCCTGGGATTGTAGTTCAATTGGTCAGAGCACCGCCCTGTCAAGGCGGAAGCTGCGGGTTCGAGCCCCGTCAGTCCCGACGGATCCAATAAATACATCAATTAATTTCTACCTTTCTATGAAAGGATGTCAGGGGGCAGAATTGAATTTCCAAAACAAAGGGGCTTTTTTTCTTTCCTATTTTTCCATTTTTTTTTAGGGTCCCATAGAAGAAATAACAAACCCTAAAATAGTGATATTAGATCTTTTATACCGGCCTCATCTTTATCAAACTTCTTTGTCTTCGTCTTCCAAAAAATCACAAGGAGTTTAGAACTTAACTCTTTTTTTTTCCATTTCGCTTTTCTTGTTTGTTTGGGTTTGTAACTATGTGACTAATCGAAGTGGAAGGGCAATCTGATAATACTTCATCAGATGATTGTACAAGGAAGACGTAAGGTAGGTTATAGAAAAAAGAAGGGAAACAAATGATAAATAAAGGAATTTTGGATTGATTGGGTCAGGAATCCAAATTTGGATTCGGTATGGATAAAAGAACTTCCTATGTTATACTATTCAAGTCTCGACGACGAATTGATTTGATAGCTCAGATATTGTTATTCATGATATTGATCGGATTCAAGATCGTCGAGAGGTAATTCATTCATTGAATTTACAGGCGAAAGATTTATCATCTCTATGGGATTAAATCCCGAGTTATTGCGAAGTAAAAAAACCGATGAGATTATGGAAGTCAATATTCTTGCATTTATTGCGACTGCACTATTCATTCTAGTTCCTACCGCTTTTCTACTTATCATTTACGTAAAAACAGTCAGTCAAAATGATTAATTCAATTAAATTTTCAAATTCATTTGAATGAAACTTTCCTTCTGAGTTCTTATCAAAAATGGACGAAGTAAAATGAAATGAAAAGGATTCCAATTTCGCGTCTTAAATGAAATGAGCGGACTATAATCGGCAGTATTTTATGAATTCGATAGTATGGTAAGAAAGAAAGATTCATCTATTTCTTTCTTACCATACTATCTATCTCTTAGTCTATAAAGTTCTACTCTAGAATAAAGATAGAGGCTTCATTTTATATAGATCAATCTACAATATTCTCTTCATATATGTGTATATAAATTCCCTATATTGTATGGAATTGACATAGCACCCAATTCTATTTATTTGCTACATCTACTTGTTCCGATCAATCTGAAATAATCGTCTTAACTCTTATCTTATAATTCGAATTATGATTCGAATTACTAGATTTTTTATGATTTCCAATCTGAATATCGGTATTTATGGAAAGAATCAATGATTGAAAAACGATATGGGCATATAGATTACTAAAATCGCGTAGTAATCTTTTTTTTAGTATTCCGAAGAAATAATTGATTTAACTATTGACAAACTATTGACAGGAGGCCCACGGGCACTTCTTCGGATTTCGAAAAGGAAGAGTAAACCTCACCGATTTTTAACGCCCGAACCATGATATGAAATAAGTCGATAAAGAAAAAATCTCCTTTCTAAAATTAGAAACCCAGCGGTAAATGCGCAATATGTGACTCGCCCGAGGCAAGATCTTATTATTGCATAGTCTCTCGTTAGACAACCACTATGTCTATATCATTTCTCATAGAAAGTGCGTATACACTTAACAAAACGACTTCTTCTTTGAAGAGTAAAGAGGGATCAAAAAAAGGTCCGGTCTTCCTCAGTATCCATCTAATCTATAAGGATAGTAAGAGCCCCTTAATTGAAATAGAAAATTTCAGAAGAATTAGATTGGAAAAAATTTCCAATCATCTGGATCCCTTTCCTTTCGAAATACAAACATGGGAATCATTGAAATAGTTCTTTGATTGAAAGAGTATGATTCCTATCATACATTACTCCATTGGACTCCAATGGAATTGGAAATTAAGATATTTTGATTTTAAATAGTTCAAAACGCGTTGCAGAACGATCTATAAAACAATTGATACAGTTTGATTCCTCAACTCAATTAGTAGTACTTCTAAAGTCCACTTCTTCC